TTGCGGTGATTGTGTTCTACTAATCATAAAGATATTGGGACGTTGTATTTGTTATTGGCTTTGTGGTCTGGCTTGGTTGGTTTGGCTATAAGGCTATTGATTCGGGCAGAATTGGGTCAACCTGGCAGGTTATTGGGTGACGACCAGCTATATAATGTGATTGTTACGGCTCATGCTTTTATGATGATTTTTTTTCTTGTGATGCCAATGATGATTGGCGGGTTTGGTAATTGATTGATTCCTCTGATAATCGGTGCTCCTGATATGGCTTTTCCTCGGTTGAATAATTTGAGGTTTTGGTTGTTAGTGCCAGCTCTTTTTTTGCTTTTGAGGTCTTCTATGGTTGAGAGCGGTGTTGGTACTGGTTGGACTGTCTATCCGCCATTGTCTGGGAATGTAGCTCATTCTGGGGCTTCTGTTGACTTAGCTATTTTCTCTTTGCATCTTGCTGGTGCTTCCTCTATTTTGGGTGCTATCAACTTTATTTCTACTGTGGGGAATATGCGGTCTCCTGGGGTGGTAGCTGAGCGTATCCCATTATTTGTGTGGGCTGTAACTGTAACAGCAGTTTTGTTGGTTGCCGCTTTGCCTGTCTTAGCGGGGGCTATTACCATGTTGTTGACTGACCGTAACTTGAATACATCTTTTTTTGACCCGACTGGTGGTGGAGACCCAATTTTGTATATACACCTGTTTTGATTTTTTGGGCACCCTGAGGTGTATATTTTGATTTTGCCAGGGTTTGGGATCATTTCGCATATTGTGATGCATTATGCAGGTAAAAAGCAGGTCTTTGGTTATTTGGGGATAGTTTACGCGATTGTGTCTATTGGTGTGTTGGGGTTTATTGTGTGGGCCCATCATATGTTTACTGTTGGGATGGATGTTGATACTCGGGCTTATTTTACTGCTGCTACAATAATTATTGCTGTTCCTACTGGGATTAAGGTTTTTAGGTGGTTGGCGACTATTTACGGGTTTGTTAATAAGACTGAGCCACCTATTTTGTGGGCTTTGGGGTTTATTTTTTTGTTCACCGTGGGCGGGTTTACTGGGGTTGTGGTGGCCAATTCGTCTTTGGATATTGTGCTACACGATACTTATTATGTGGTGGCTCATTTCCACTATGTATTGAGAATGGGGGCTGTGTTTGCGCTGTTTGCTGCCTTTAGGTACTGGTATCCGCTGGTGTCTGGGGTTACGTTACATAGTGTTTGAAGTAAGGTTCATTTTGCGCTGATGTTTGTTGGGGTTAATTCTACGTTTTTCCCGCAGCATTTTTTAGGGTTGGCTGGAATGCCGCGCCGATATTCTGACTATCCTGATAGGTTTACTAAGTGGAATGTGGTGTCTTCTTGAGGTTCTTTGATCTCTTTTGTATCTGTGTTGCTTTTTATGTTTATGTTGTTGGAGTCTTTGGTTTCCCAGCGGTCTGTGGTTTGGGGGAGGGCATTGAGTGGGTCATTTGAGTGGCAAGATTTTAGGTTTCCTGCGTCTTTCCACTCTAACAGTCAAACGGCGAAGGTTGTTTTGTTACCATATAGGGTGTAGGGGGTAGCTTATGTTTGCTTAGAGAAGATGTTGCGTAGTCCTTTTCATCTGGTGGAGTTTAGCCCTTGGCCGTTTACTGCGGCAATGGGTGCGTTGTTTTTAACGGTTGGGTTGGTTAGGTGATTCCATGGGGGTGGGGTACTGTTGGTGGTTTTTGGTTTTGCGGTGATTGTGTTAACAATGATTCAGTGGTGACGGGATGTGGTTCGTGAGGGTACTTATCAAGGTCATCATACAAGGTGAGTCGGTGGGAATTTGCGTTGAGGGATAGTGTTGTTTATTTTTTCAGAGGTGTGTTTTTTCTTTTCATTTTTTTGGGGGTTTTTTCACAGGAGGCTTGTTCCAACTGTAGAGTTGGGTTGTGTTTGGCCGCCGGTTGGTGTAATACCATTAAATTCTTTTAAGGTACCACTTTTAAACACAGCAGTGCTCTTGGGGTCAGGTGTTAGTGTTACCTGGGCTCATCATGGGTTGATGTCTGGGAATCGGGAAGAGGCCTTATACGGGCTTGGGCTGACTGTGCTATTGGGTGTGTACTTTACTGTTCTTCAGTGGGGGGAGTATGAGGAGGTTTCTTTTAGGATTGCTGATAGAGTGTATGGTTCTAGGTTTTTTGTTATAACAGGGTTTCATGGGCTTCATGTTCTTATCGGTAGGGTTTTTTTGGTTGTGTGTGTGATTCGGTGTTACTTACACCATTTTTCTGTGACTCACCATTTTGGGTTTGAAGCTGCTGCTTGGTATTGGCATTTTGTTGATGTTGTTTGAATTTTTTTGTATTTATGTATTTATTGGTGGGGCTCATAGGCGAGTAGAGTAAATGTTAGTGGATATTTTTTCGTCGTTGGATGCTAGGGTGTACTCTAGCTTCAGGGTGTCGTGGCTTGTGTGGTTAAGCGGGTTTGGGGCTTTATTGGTTTGTTTGGTCCCAGTTTGGGCTGGTGGCTCAGGTGTAAGTGTTGTTCTTTTTTCGGTATTTGAGCTTGTTTTAGACTTAGTGAAACATTGTTTTGGTAGATCAATTGGTGGGTTTCCTTTGGGGCAGGTTTCGTTATTTTTGCTAATTTTTGCGGTGAATATTTTTGGGATGGTGCCAAATATTTTTGGGTGCACTAGGCAGTTGTCTGTGACTATTGTGTTGTCAACAGTTGTTTGGTTTTGTCTTGTTTTTAGTGGTTGGTGTTATTCTTGGGAGAATAGGGCTGGGCATCTGGTTCCTGTTGGTAGGCCCGCTTGGTTAATTCCGTTGCTGGTGTTAATTGAGAGGGTTAGTGTGTTAATTCGTCCTATTACTTTGGGTGTTCGATTGGCGGCTAATATTACTATGGGGCACTTAATGTTACATGTTATTGGGGAGTATGTGGCAGGGTTTTTTTACGGGGTATCTATTGTTGGGAGGTTAGTGGGAAGTGTTATTGTGTCTGGGTATGTGATTTTTGAATTTGTTGTAAGGTTTTTGCAGGCTTATGTGTTTGTCTTATTAGTTGGTTTGTATTCGTCTGATCACCCGTGGCACAGCAAACATTAGGCACATAAAAGGATTATGTTTAGCTAGCTTGGGCTTGTTGGGCTCGTATTATTTGTTAGATATTCTTTTGTGCTTAAATTTGGTCTCGGGTGTTTGGAGCTAGGCTTATGCCGGTATTGAGTGCATTTTGTCGTTATAGGTGTAAGGTGTTTTGTGTTAGATTTGATTTGGTGAAGTGTTGGTGGTTTTGGTGCTAAGTAAGGTTATGTGGTTTTCTAATATTGTGGGTGTTGGGGTTATTGGGGTTGTGGTTGGCAGTGTGTGTTTGATGTCGCAGCGTAAGAGTCTTTTTGGGGTTTTATTGAGCATAGAGGTGTTTTCTTTAAGGGTTTATATTATTATTTTTAGGGTTGTTGGTAGTTGTGGTGTGTTTGGTGGGGCTTGCTTGGTATTTTTAGGGTTTAGGGTGTGTGAGGCGGCGTTGGGGTTGAGTGTGCTGGTGTCGTTGGTTCGGAGAACTGGGAGTGATTACGTTAGCGGGTTGATTTTGGGGCATTTTTAGTTTGTTGGTTATTGGCGGTTTTGTAGCTGTTGTTAGGTTGTTTGGGCATATGGTGTTTTGATGGGCGTTTGTTTGGGCTTGTGTTGCGATGTTTTTGGTTAGTTTTGAGCTGTGGTTTAGTTCGATTGGGCTGGTTAAATGTTGTGGCGAGTTATTGATTATGGACAATTTTTCTTTTGGTTTGGTGTCGTTGACCTTATTGGTTTCTGGTATCAGAATGTTGGCTAGGGTGCGTGATGTGAACAAGCCAAATAACGGGAGTACGGTGTTTAGGTTTAGGGTGTTGGTCATAACTTTGATTCTAGTTTTTTCTTTTAGTGTTGGGTCTTTGATGGGGTTTTATATTTTGTTTGAGTCTAGGTTGATTCCCATTTTTTTTATTATTTTGGGGTGAGGGTATCAGCCTGAGCGGTTACAGGCCGGTAAGTATATGATATTGTACACTGTAAGTGCTTCTCTTCCGTTGTTGGTTTTGATTGTTGTTGTTTTGATAGCGGATGGGTCTGTCTTTTGAGGTTTTAGGCATTTTGGGTGTGGGTGAGGGTGGGTTGTAACTATTTGCGCTTCTTTGGCTTTTTTGGTGAAGTTGCCTATCTACGGGTTTCATTTGTGATTGCCTAAGGCCCACGTTGAAGCGCCTGTGGCCGGGTCTATTATTTTGGCCGGTGTTTTGTTGAAGTTGGGTGGGTATGGGCTGGTTCGATTTTTTTGCGCTTTTGGCTTGTTTAGGCCATTTGTGATTTCTGGGGTTTTTTGCTTAGGGCTTGGCGGTGGGGTTATTGCTAGAGTAGTTTGTTTTGCTCAGAATGATGTAAAGGCGCTAGTGGCATATTCTTCTGTGGGGCATATGAGCCTAGTTGTTGGTGGGGTGTACTCAAATGTTGATTGGGGATGGTTGGGGTGTATTTTGATAATACTTGCTCATGGTTTGAGGTCTTCTGGGATGTTTTTTTTAGCTAGTGAAACGTATAAGTGCTATAACAGACGTAGTCTTTGTGTTATTAAGGGGGGGTTAGTGTTGTCTCCTGGGGTTACCTTGTGCTGGTTTTTGATGTGTGCAAGTAATAGGGCTGTGCCGCCCTCTTTAAATTTGTTCAGGGAGTTAATGCTTGGAATTTCTATTCTAAGGTATGCTAGGGTGTTTGGTGTTGTTACCGCGATAATGGTGTTTTTGAGTGGGTTGTATTCGTGGTATGTGTACTGTGCTAGGCAGCATGGGCAATGTCCTTTGTGGGTGCGTAGAGTTGCTCAAGCTGAGGAGTTTGTTGGTTATTTGGTTTGTTTTGTGGTTATCGCGGTTTTGAGGGTTAGTGGTGCGGTGATTATGGGGACTCAATAACGAAATTGTTTAAGTAAAATTTGTTTGGTTGAGTAAAATTTGGTAGTGTAATTAGTGCAGTAGCGGTTGGTACTAAAGTGTGCGGCATATGCGGTGGATTGTGTATGAACAATAGTATTTTGGCATTTATGGCTTGTGTTACGGTTAATGACACTTGGCAGTAAGTGTCAAAGGTGCTGGTTGTGTTGTGTGGTATGCTGTTGACATAGTGTTGGTGTGCTGGTCGATTCAGGTTGTTAGTCTCTGTGGCTATGTTGTATGTTGATAGGTGCTGCGGATGTGCTACAGGCACAATATTGGGATTAGGCAAAGAATGATTGCTAGCCTTAGCGGGAGGAAGGATTTTCAAGCTATGGCCATTAGTAGGTCGTATCGGTATCGTGGCAGAGTGGCTCGGGCCCAGAGAAATACGGTTGCCACTGGGATTGAGATTGTTAGGGTCCCTGTTAATACAGATGATGTAAATAGCCTTATGAACAAGATGTTCCTATATTCAGCCATGAATAGGAAGGTAAAGCCTGCTCCACCATATTCAATGTTGAAGCCAGATACTAGCTCTGACTCTCCTTCGGAGAAGTCAAAGGGGGTTCGATTTGTTTCTGCCAAGATTACTACAAGTCATATGGCCCCTAGCGGGAGGAATAGTGTAATTGTTGGGGTTATTTGGTTGGTCAGACGGATTGAAACGATATCTATTTGTGTTGTTAGGAAGAGGAAAAAGATAATGATTAAAGTTATGGTGACTTCGTATGAGATGGTTTGAGCGGCGGCTCGGATGGCTCCAAGCAGAGCGTATTTGGAGTTTGATGATCATCCGGCTATCAGTGTGGTGTAGGCAGTTAGTGAGGAGATACATAAAAATAGAAGTGTTCCTAGCACCACTTGTGACGATGACATGAAGGATGGGAAAAGCTGTCACAATCTAAGTGCTAAGATTAGTATTATTGTGGGGGTTAGGATGAATGGCAGTGTGTTAGCCGGTAGCGGGGTTACCCATTCTTTGGTTAGTAGCTTTAAGGCGTCGGCTAATGGCTGTGGGATTCCAATTATTCCTACCTTGTTAGGACCTTTTCGAATTTGGAAGTACCCTAGAGCTTTTCGTTCAAGTAGGGTGAAAAATGCTACGCCAAGTAGGGCTAGCAGGTATGTAATTAGTGTGGTGACCAGGTGTTGGATGATTAGTAAAGGGAGTGGTCTCCATGATCAGAGCTTAAATCTGAGGCACTTTTCTGCCACTTTACTGTGGCCGTCAGAAGTTTGTTGGGCAGGTAGTTGTGCGGTGTGTGCATGTGTATTGTAGTGGAGAAGCGGTTAATCGGTGAAAGCGGAATGTTAACTCCATTTAATGATCCAAATTCATTCGTGAAAATCACTAGCTTTCAGGTTGGCTGATCAGTGTGTGTTTTGTTTATACGGAGTTTTTAGGAAAGTAATAATTAACTTTTTTATAGTTGGTGGTGGGATGTGTGTTTGGTATAGGTTTGTTGTATCGGGTTATAGGGTTTTGGTAGGTAGAGCCTGATTTGTATTAAAGAATTAGTTAAAGTATAACTCGAGCTTGTCGAGTTCGTGTTGCCTGTGTGGCATTCTTTTGTGCCTCAGTTAAGTCCTATGTCTTGAGTGTTAGTTTTTGCTGTTTTTTTGGTGTGTTTTGTTATTGTTGGTGTGACTGTGTGGTGGGGGGTTACTTGCGAGTATAAGGTTAAAGGGGAGTCGGGTAAATCTGGCTTCGGGTGCGGTAGTTAGTGCTGGTGTTTGGCTTGGCTTGTTGTTAATTGAGGTCTTTCGTGCACTTACCATGTGCCACATATTGTTAGTTTATTACAGGTTTGGTGTGTACTTGTAGGCATGTTAGTGATTCTTTTGGCTGGTGATGACTAATCTGGCGCTGGTGCTTTGACTTAAATGGGTTTTATTTGGTTGAGTATGTAGATTATCGAAATGGCCGTAAGGCCCCGTTCTTTGGTCTGCACAGCTTTACTCTGGCTACTATAGTTAGTAGTAAAGCGCAGGCTAGTAATAGGACGCATGAGGTGCTGTTTTGGAAGTAGAGTGACCCGAGAGTTTCGGTTATGTTGTTGGTTGCTAGCTTAAATTCTGTATTTATTTGGTGCCTTTTGGCTGAGTTTATACCAGTAAGGCAGCACATTGAGACAATAGTTAGGGTGATTGTTACCAGCTGGTTATTAAGTGAGAATTTACTGTTAGGTGACAGAGATGCGATATAGGCGAATATCACAAGTACCCCGCCAATGAAGATAAAAAATAGCATGTAGGCGTATCATGGGCTAAGAGTGGCGATAAGGACACAATTAATAAATGCTAAAAACAGAAGTATTATGCCGGTGGATAGCGGGTGTATGGGTGTGGCCATTAAGAGCGACAGGTATACCCATAAGCTTGATAGTATAAGAAGTGTAATGGCAGATATTTTGGTATTGCCATGTTGACCGGCTTGGCCTTTTTGCTTGGAAGGCAACTGTACTGGTATACTATCAACATTGACGCTTGTTGGCTAAACCAGTTGGGTTGTTGCTTTGTTCAAAAGGGGTTTAAGCCCTTTTCCCGGTGTAAGCGGGCTGTAATAGATATACTACCTTTTGTTTAAGTATTAAGGTGTGAAGGCCTATAATCTACCTCATCAGAGTAGCCCGTTCTTCCGGCGTAATACCAGCATGTCTTGGCTTTTGCTTTGATAAAGTTGCAGTTTATAGTAATCTGTTAGTATATACTACAAGACAAGAAGTTTTGGATTTATCGAAAATGCTTTATTTATAAAAATTTTTGTAAGAACATATAATTAATTTATCTATAATAGGTGGGGAATGATAATCGGCTAATTTTTTGTGCTAAATTATGAGTGGGATAGGTAAAAATAGCACTAAAAATAGTTATTGGTTGTGATATGTGCTTCCAGTGTTGTTGACTAGTGTTATGTGAAAGGTGTGAAAAGTTTAGGGTTTTTGGGGGCCCCGTTACTGTCTTCGGTTTTTTTGATCTTTTTAAGACTTTTCATACTAGTGTTTGGGCTATTTAGGGTTGTTTATAGTGGTGATAGTTATGTGGTTGAGTGACAGTTTTTTTACTTGTGCGGCGTAGATTGGACTTTGCCTATTATGTTTGATAGTATTAGTGTGATTTTTTCCTGCTTTGTATGTTTGATTTCTAGATCAGTTTGTCTCTTTAGGGTGTCGTATATAGAAGGTGAGGTGTTTATGCGACGTTTTATTTTACTAATCATAGGGTTTGTTGGGTCTATAAATATGCTTATCTTTGTTCCAAGGATGGTCAGGATTCTTTTGGGGTGGGATGGTTTGGGGGTTGTGTCATTTGCGTTGGTGATTTATTATCAGAACAAGAAGTCATTGGCTGCTGGTATGTTAACTGTTTTAGCAAATCGAGTTGGTGATGCTCTGTTAATTTTATCTGTTTGTTATTTAATCAATTGGGGTGATTGGCGTTTTAGGTATGGGTTATTTGGTAGATTTGGTGTGTTAATTTGCTTTTTGGTTGTTGTTGGCGGTATAACAAAAAGAGCGCAGATCCCGTTTTCTGCTTGGTTGCCGGCTGCTATGGCAGCTCCTACCCCGGTATCAGCGTTAGTCCATTCCTCTACTCTTGTTACTGCTGGGGTTTATCTGGTTATTCGATTTTATAGGTCATTAGTTGGTAGCTGGGAGGTTATGTGATTCTTGAGTAAGGTAGGTGGTTTAACTTTGCTTATGGCTGGGTTAAGGGCTTGTTATGAGGTAGATTTGAAAAAGATTATTGCTCTATCTACTTTGAGGCAGCTTGGGTTAATGATGTTTACAGTTGGGGTTGGTTATCCGATAATTGCGAGGTTTCATCTGTTTACCCATGCTTTGTTTAAAGCCTTGTTGTTTTTGTGTGCTGGGGCAGTTATTCACTCAACTTATGATACTCAGGATGGTCGTATCCTCGGCAGAGTTAATAACCTGCTTCCATTTAGTGTTGGTGGTTTAGTGTTAAGAAGGGCTGCTTTGTGCGGGGTGCCTTTCCTTAGCGGGTTTTACTCTAAGGATTTAATTTTAGAGGGGGTTTTTAGTGGGCTTAGCGGGGTTTTAGAGGCTGGTGTTGTGCTTATTGGGGCTAGGCTAAGGTTGGTGTATAGGCTGCGGATTTTGTTTATCGGGGTGTTTGGTCAGAGTTTTATGGGGTCGTTGGTTTCTTTTAGGGTTGAGAGTGTTTATGTGATTATTTCTATTTTGGTTTTGTCTGTTGGGGCCATTCTTGGTGGGTGGTTCTTACAGGAGGTTTGGGTTGGTGTTAGTGGGTTTTACCTAGTAGGCAATTTCGGTAAATTGGTTGTTGGGGCGGTTACGTTTGTCGGGTTTGGGTATCTTGTTGCTGTGCTACTAGCTGGAACGGTGGCCAAGCGGCAGTCGTCTTGGTGGCTTAGGTGATTTTTTTCTAAGATGTGGTTTATGAGGCTTATTTCTGGGAGGTTGGTGGCCGGTATCGGTTTGAGAGGAAGTGTGCTAATAAGTACAACATTGGACCAGGGCTGGATAGAGGTATTTGGCGGACAGGGAACTTTTAGGGTTTTGGGTAATTTGATAGCTTTGGTTGTGTTTGTGCAAAAAAACAGGTTGTTGGTGTTTGTGCGTGTTTTTTTAATCCTGTTAATTTTTTCGCTTGGGTTTTTGCTTTAGCTTTTCTTATTTTTTTTTTTTGCTAGGGATGAATAGTGAAAATCCGGTGTTTTGGTTATTGATGCTTGGTGGGCTGGAGAAAGGGCAGAGCACAGTTTAACATTTTCAGTGTTATGTTTTAAATTTAAACTATTTATCCATTACTTGTTGTGGAAGATTATCAGATCTCACGCCTTAGTTAGTAGTGGGGTTAGAAGAAAGTATGCGAAGTATATAGCGGAGAAAATTTGTCCAACCTTGATAAATGGGTCTTCAACTGGCTGTTTTCCAACTCATGTTAGGATTAGGAAGATGCTTACAAGTAGTCAAAATAAGGTTTTACTTAGCGGGTAAAAGGTGTTAGAGCGCATGATACTGGTGTGGGTTAGCGGCAAGAAGGCTAGGATTAAGATTGACATCAGAAGAGCGAGGACTCCGCCCAGTTTGTTTGGGATAGAGCGAAGAATGGCGTAGGCGAACAGGAAATACCACTCAGGTTGGATGTGGATTGGTGTGCTTAGTGGGTTTGCTTGGATGAAGTTTTCAGGGTCTGTGAGCATGTTTGGTGAAAAAAGGGTGATGGTTGCTATTGAACCAAGTAGGAGAATGAATCCTACTGCGTCCTTTGTTGTGTAGTAGATGTGGAATGGGATTAGTCTAGAGTTAGATGAGATTCCTAACGGGTTGTTGGACCCCGTTTGGTGAAGGAATAATAAATGAACAGCGGCTAAGCCAGCAACAATAAATGGTATGGTGAAGTGTAGTACGAAGAATCGGCTTAATGTTGCGTTTGAGACAGAGAATCCGCCCCAGAGTCAGTAGACTAGGGTGTTGCCGATATACGGGATTGCTGATAGAAGATTGGTGATGACAGTGGCTCCTCAGAATGACATTTGACCTCATGGGAGAACGTAACCAAGAAAAGCTGTTGCCATGGTTAGAAATAAGAGGATGATTCCGATATTTCAAGTTTCCTTGGCCAGGTATGAGCCGTAGTAGATTCCTCGGCCAGAATGAAGGTAGATACAGAGAAAGAAAAATGAGGCGCCGTTTGCGTGGATTGTGCGCATTAGTCAGCCGTAGTTGACATCTCGCACGATGTGGGAGATTGAGGAGAAGGCCATGTCTACATGTGGTGTGTAGTGTATAGCCAAGAACAGGCCTGTAATGATTTGTATTACTAGGCATAATCCAAGTAGTGACCCGAAGTTCCACCATGTAGATAGGTTTGTTGGGGCTGGTAGATCATACAGTGAGCCGTTTAGAATTGCCATAATTGGATGTTTTTTTCGTAGCGGTGAAGTAATTCAGAAAATTAGTGTGACTAAATTTAAAACTCCCAAAGTTTTTGTTTTCATAAACTATTTTCTGTGGGCTGGTGAGGGTAGGTGATCATGTCACTGTAAACTGGGTAACGGCCAGCTGCTGAACACAGCTTCTGCCCTTTGGACTAGGATGATGTGGCAAGTAAGTGGTTGCTTATTTACTGATCCTAAGTCAGTTGTATTTATATACTAACTTGCAGTGTTGTTGTGATTTGTTATAGTGGCTGATGGGTTGTACTTAGTTGTGGTGCTTTATTGGTGCATTTCCTGGGGTCCTTTCGTACAATCAGGAATAGTTTTGTTGAAAGAGATAGAAACCAACCTAGCTTGCGCCGGTCTTAACTCAGCTCGTGTAAGGGTATAATAGTCGAACAGACTATCCTGGCATAGCGGTTGCACTTATGTGGATATCCTTAAGCCAACATCGAGGTCGCAAACCCAACTTTCGATGAGTACTCTTAAGTTGGATTACGCTGTTATCCCCGGGGTAACTTCTTTTTTGTCTTTATCGTATTTTTGATGTTTTTATTAGAATAATTGGAAGTTTGGTGGTTCCAAGATTGCCCCAATCAAATCTTTAGTCATGTACGTTAGTGGGCGTATGGTGAGTGCAAGATAAAGTTCCGCGGGGTCTTTTCGTCTTCTTTCGTTATTTAAGTCTTTTCACTTAAATGAAAAGTTTTTTTGATGTACAGGGTACAGGTGTTCCTAGTGTTGCCATTCACTGGCCCCCAATTAAGGGGCTAATTATTACGCTACCTTAGCACGCTCACGCTAACGCGGCCGTTTAAAGTTTCACTGGGCAGGCATTATCTTTTATGTTGGGTCTCAAAAGACGATGTTTTTGGTAAACAGGCAGGGAACTTGGTTGCCGAGTTCGCTTTATACAAATTATGGTGTTTTGTAGGTTAATTTTCGGTTTTCTTAAGGCTGTTCGAAAACAGTTAGGTGAATACTAATAGAATGCCGGTTTACTAACACTGTGTGTTTAGTGTTAAAGTTCCTTTGTGTGAAAATTTTGTTTTTATGTTGGTGTGAGTAGTTTAAGCTAACTGGAACGCTATTGGATGGCTGTTTTTAGGCCCACTTTTTTAACTTTGGATGTAAGCATTTTAGGTGTCCTCCTGAGCTGATCCTCAAGAGGTTAGCTCTTATAGGTGTCTTGGTTGCGGCGATGCACTATAAGGTAGCACTTAGGTGCTTTGAAGGAACAGCCAGCTATTTAACTGTATGTAAGGCATGTTACTTCTACTAATGGCTAATTTATCAATTGTGAGACATTGATTTAGTGAGGGCTTAGTAGCTCACAGTTATTCGGGAGAATAAATAGTTATGGTTGTGTTGCTTCTCCATGGTACAAAAGGGACAAGAGGTTAGCTTTTCTAAGTTTAGCTGGTTAGGGCCCTTGCGGCTATAGTGAGTTTGGGTTTTTACATAGTACTGTGCAAGTTAGAAGATTTTCTTCAGGCTTAATGTTGGAATGTGGTATTTTAGGCGTGCAAAGGGGGTGATCCGTGTAAAGAGCTACAATCTTTTGCCTGTTTCTCGGCCACTTTGCTTGGGTTAGCCTTGGAGAGATGGTTCTTATCTTCGATTTACAAGACCGATGCTTATTAGCTTCTCAAGGCTACCCTGAAGTTAGTACTGTAGTCGAGTTAAAAGCTCGGTGCCTGAGTCTCGGCCATCTGGGTTATGATAGGGGCAATTTCCATTACCCCTACTGTGTTACGACTTATCCGATTTTTCTGCCGGAGTGACGGGCGATTTGTGCGCACTTAAGTTCTTGTTCAGGCTAGTTTGGTGGACTAAAGCCTTACTTTCAAGTCCTCCTTTATTAGTGTTTTGAGGCTAAAGCTGGTAGTATGTTTATTTGTATCACATGAGTCGGCTGTTCATTGGCTGTATGTTACCTGAATTGTTGGGGGTTGTGCCCCTATTGCTTCCTTTTTGGTCTTTTCCGAGCAAGCAAAAACGGCCATACACAAGCTGCAGAGCAAGAATAGCTAGGGTTTTCGTGGATTATCGATTTAAGTCACAGGATCCCCTGATGAGGAATTAAGTACCGCCACATTGTTTGAGGTTTAAGCTTTCGCTCGTAGTATTCTTTTAGGTGTTGGGCCACACAATAGTCGGGTATCTAATCCGTGTCTTGAAGTTGTGGTTTGTTGGGGTGGTGTTAGGTGATGGCTGTGTTGGGTTTGGTTAGAATTTACTTTTTACATTAAAAGTTAATCTTTTAGCCTGTTATCGACCCCTTGAGTGCGTTAATTAACCTGGGGTAGTGGTGTAACCGCGACTGCTGGCACCACTTTTGTCATCCCTAGTCTCTTGTTTTCTATGGCCTAGTTCCCTAGCTGGCATAAGATAGTACATTGGTGTTGCCGGATTAAACCTTAGGCGAATTAGCCTTGAGCTAGCCGTTAGCTTAATCGCTTTAAGCGGTTGGTTTAGCTGGCCCATGATTGGCAATGCGTGTGGGCTGCCATATGTAGTTTGTTTGGAGTAGTTAATTTTGTACGTCAATGAAATAAGTGAAAAGCAAGGGTAATTTTTACCGCTATATGGGCCGAAACCATACCACCTTAGGTTTCTTGCTTGCGGTAGAGATTGACGATATCAATTAAAGCTTTGAAGGCTATTAGTTTTAGTTAACTTAAATCCCCAATTAAGTAGCTATCGAGCAATTGGTTTGTTATTTAGCTGATTTTGGTTGTCTTGTTGGTGGAATTGTTTTAGGTGTTGTGTGGCTGGGGTTTAAGGGTTGAGCTTTCTGGCTATTAGTATCTTTTGTGACGTCTAGGAGGCCTGGGCTGGAGGTTACGTTGTGGCTTTCGGTGGTTTGTGTTGTGTTGGTGTCTCTTGAGCTGCTTGTAAGTCTTGGTTTTGGGTTTTCAACTCTTTGTAGGTCTGAGAAAAATGTGTCTACTGTGAATATGATAAGCATGAATACACATAAAAATAGGGAGATGATACGTAAGTCTAAGGTTAGCTCTTTTCAAGCTGCCGATAAAAATTTTTTGAGTTTTGGTTGGCGTATGGCCAAATGCATTGTTTGCCCCTTTGACGCGAAAGGTCAATGTGCGTATGTGACACCAAATTGGCGTAGGTTGAGTGATCTTTAGGGGATAAGTGAGTCGAACACTTTCTGTTTGATTTCAAGGCAAATGTTCTCCGAGGTCCCCCATTGATGGTAGCTCTAGAGTTTGATAACTCAATAGTTGATTGCAGGTCAAATTTTTTAATTAAAGTATAGAACTTTTTGGCATATTGTGAGGTGGTCGAATGTGTTTGTTTAGTTTAATATTATTAACAAAAGAATTTGTAAACGAGTTTGTATCGGTAGTGGTAAGTTTGTTGGTTTGATAGGTTATTGCCAAGTTTGTAACATTTGGTGGTATGGAAAAAGTTGTGGTGAGGGTTTTGTTGTCTGTTTTACTGGGACTTGTGTTGCTTGTTGTTGGTCTGTTTTTGGGGGTGTCTAGGTTTTGCGGTCGGGAAAAGTCTAGGCCTTTTGAGTGCGGGTTTGATCCGCTTGGTTCTTCTCGTGTGCCGTTTTCTTTGCGGTTTTTTTTGTTGGCTGTAATTTTTGTTGTTTTTGATGTGGAAATTGTTTTACTGTTTCCGGCTGTTGCGGTGATTGGGGGGGCTTATATTTGAGTTGGTGGGTATACAATGTTGGTGTTGTTTTTGGTGTTGTTATTTGTTGGGGTTATTCACGAGTGGCGTGAGGGGTCTTTAGAGTGGGAGGATTAATTTTTAGGGTTTATTTAATCTTTTTTTGTGCTATGAAGTGTTGTAGAGTTTAGTGGTGGGTTGTTTACAGTAAGAAGAATGAGTCTATTTTTGGGTTATGAGCCCAACAGCTTTAGTTAGCTTATCTTACTTAAAATAGCAGAAGTATGAGCGATAGTGGTAAAGTTTGAAGGATGAGAAGTGTAATTAGATGTTTTGGTGTTTTGTCTAGTAGTGGTAATTGAGTTTTGTTAAATTCTATTAGTGGGGATAGTGTTAGGGACAGGTAGAATAGAAGGCTGATTAGGGTTCCTAGGATTAGTCCTATGATAATAAATAGTCTTGCTTTTGTGTGGTATAAAACTAGAAGTTTTATGATGAATCCAGCTAGTGGCGGTAGTCCGCCGAGGGAAAGGATTATGATGGCTAGTGGTAGTGAGTTTATTGGGTTTGTTGTGGTTAGTAATTGTTTGTGAGATTTTGTTAAGTTTTTTACCAGACAAATGTACAGTGATAGGTTAATTATTATGTATGTTACAACATAGATTATTAGGGTAACGGCGTTGGCGGAGACTCTTGCTAGTATTCACCCTGTGTGTGTGATTGATGAGTATGTTAGCAGTATTCGAATGTCGGTCTGGTTGAGCCCCCCAACTCTGCCCCACAAAGATCTGATAAATGCGACGGCTATGGTTTTTAGTCTGAGTATTTGGTCTATTGAGTTGATGGTGAAGATTGGGGCAATTTTTTGCCACGTTAGAAGGATGAAGGCTGGTTGTAGTGATAGGCCAGCTATTACGGGGGCAAACCAAAAGTGAAACGGTGCTGCTCCCAGCTTTATGAATATTGCAATTGGTATTAGGATTTGGATTGTGTCAAAGTAGTAGGAGGCTGCGGCTGAGGTGATGAAAATTGTTGATCCGAGTGATTGAGGTACTAGGTATTTTACTGCGGTTTCAGATTCGCTTGTTGTTCCATTCGTGAATATTAGTGGGATGAATCCGAGTATGTTGATTTCTAGCCCAATTCAGGTTATGAATCAGTTTGAGGAGGATAATACTATACAGGTTCTTAGGATTATTAGCGACAGAAATAAAAACTTGTGTGGCGATTTCATTTAGTTTGGTTAGTGTAGGGAAGTGAAAGGGGTTAAACCTCTCTTTATATGGTTAGAAGCCACATATTAGCTCGGCTACTTCTCTTGGCGGTGAGTTTGCTTGTTTGGCTTTATTAGTGGGTTTGTGGATTATGGGGTTTTGTGGAAAAGTTTATAAATGAAATGTTGGTGGTGGGTTGTGGATAGATAGCGAGTGGTTTAAGTAAAACGGTGGATTGTGGTTCTACAGATGAGTTGTTCTTCGCTAGTGTTTTGTGTGGTGTGCGGTGTTATGGTGGGTATTGGTGCGGTAGCATAGACAATGAGCTTTTGGGGTCAGTTAAGGTTTCAGGACAGATTCAGCGGATTAGGGTATGAGTTAAGGTTTTTTCATGACCATGCTATGTTTGTTTTAGTGTTGGTGTCGTCTTTTGTTGGGTATATGATGGTTTGTTTGCTTAAGAGTAGTTTTTCTTCTCGGTTTGTTGTGGAGGCACAGGCACTTGAGGCTGCTTGAACTGTAATTCCAGGGTTGTTGTTATTAATTTTGGCTATTCCGTCTGTTCGATTGTTATACTTGTTAGATGAGGTTGGTAGGCCTGCAGTAAGAATGAAGGCTATTGGGCATCAGTGGTATTGAGAGTATGAGTATAGGGATGGTGGTAGGGCTGTTGGGTTTGATTCTTATTTGGCGGGCGATATTGGTTCAATTGATGGCGGGTATCGGTTGTTAGAGGTTGATAGTCGATGTGTGTTGCCTTATGGTGTTGATAGGCGGGTTCTTGTCGGATCTTCTGATGTTGTTCATGCTTGGGCTATTCCGGCGGTTGGGGTAAAGGTGGATGCGGTTCCAGGTCGTATTAACCAGTTGGGGGTGCATTTAGCCAGGTCTGGTGTGATGTATGGACAATGTAGTGAGATTTGCGGTGTGAATCACTCTTTTATGCCAATTGTGGTAGAGGGTGTTTCACCTGAGGTGTTTTGTTTTTGGTTGATGAGATAGTTGGTTTGGTGGTGTTAC